TAATCTTTTTTATATTCATATTCTATATCATATTCATTGATTCTTGATACTCATTTTGATATTTTTATAATGAATATAAAAAAAGAAAAAGAAAGAAAAATATCAAAAGAAAGATAAAAAAAACATCAAATGAAAAATAATAAAAAAATTTAAGAATTAGAATAATAATCCTTAATAAATATAACTAAATTAAAATAGATAAATATTAAATTGAATATTGAATAGAAATAGAATTCTAAATTAGAATTAAGAAATTCTAAAGTAAAGATAAAGATAGTAAAGATATATATATATAATATAGTAAATATAAATATCTAATATACTAATATAGAATAATATAGAAAGAAAAAGAAAGAATAGAAGACCCCGGCCCCTCTCTTGACATTAATATATGTTGTATATGTAAATCCTAGATGTGAAAAGAGTCAGAATTCATCTAAAAAAGGTAACAGATATGGTATATAAAGAAGAATAGGTGCACAACACAAATCAAAAGAAAAAAATACAATAGTACAATATAAAGAATTGAAAATTGACTCATTCACTGAGTAAAGGATTGAATTGGATTCGATTGGGTGGTACCAACTCAATCAAATGCTAACTCCCATTTCTTTCTTATGGAATTAACCGATCAACTTGCTATCGGATATTTATTTTCGATTCAGTACTTTAAAAAAAAATTTCAACATATTTATTATGATTTATGATTATGAGAAGCAATCCCACTACTTCTGATCCTGTGGTTTCTACACTTGAAGAACAAAACCTAGGGCGTATCACTCAAATTATTGGCCCAGTACTGGATGTCATTTTTTCACCGGGCAAGATGCCTAATATTTATAATGCTTTGGTAATTAAAGGTCGAGATACTGTCGGTCAGCAAATTAATGTAACTTGTGAAGTACAACAATTATTAGGAAATAATAGAGTGAGAGCTGTAGCTATGAGTGCTACAGATGGTCTGATGAGAGGAATGAAAGTGATTGACACAGGAGCTCCTCTAAGTGTTCCAGTCGGGGGAGCTACTCTCGGACGAATTTTCAACGTTCTTGGAGAGCCCGTTGATAATTTAGGTCCTGTCGATACTCGCACAACATCTCCTATTCATAGATCTGCACCCGCCTTCATACAGTTAGATACGAAATTATCAATCTTTGAAACAGGGATTAAAGTGGTGGATCTTTTAGCCCCCTATCGCCGTGGAGGAAAAATCGGACTATTTGGAGGAGCTGGAGTGGGTAAAACAGTACTCATCATGGAATTGATCAACAACATTGCCAAAGCTCACGGAGGCGTATCCGTATTTGGCGGAGTCGGTGAACGTACTCGTGAAGGAAATGATCTCTACATGGAAATGAAAGAATCCGGGGTGATTAATGAAAAAAATATTGCAGAATCCAAAGTGGCTCTAGTCTATGGTCAAATGAATGAACCGCCAGGAGCTCGTATGAGAGTTGGCTTGACTGCCCTAACCATGGCGGAATATTTTCGGGATGTTAATGAGCAAGACGTACTTCTATTCATCGACAATATATTTCGTTTCGTTCAAGCAGGGTCCGAAGTCTCTGCCTTATTAGGTAGAATGCCTTCTGCAGTGGGTTATCAACCTACCCTTAGTACGGAAATGGGTTCTTTGCAAGAAAGAATTACTTCTACCAAGGAAGGATCCATAACATCGATCCAAGCAGTTTATGTACCTGCGGATGATTTGACCGACCCTGCTCCTGCCACAACATTTGCACATTTAGATGCTACTACCGTATTATCAAGAGGATTATCTGCCAAAGGTATTTATCCAGCAGTAGATCCCTTGGATTCAACGTCAACTATGTTACAACCTCGGATCGTTGGCGAGGAACATTATGAAACTGCGCAAAGGGTTAAGCAAACTTCACAACGTTACAAAGAACTTCAGGACATTATAGCTATCCTTGGGTTGGACGAATTATCCGAAGAAGATCGTTTAACTGTAGCAAGAGCACGCAAGATTGAGCGTTTCTTATCACAACCCTTCTTTGTGGCAGAAGTCTTTACTGGTTCTCCAGGGAAATATGTTGGTCTCGCAGAAACAATTCGGGGGTTTAAATTCATCCTTTCCGGAGAATTAGATGGTCTTCCCGAGCAGGCCTTTTATTTGGTGGGTAACATCGATGAAGCTACCGCGAAAGCTATGAACTTAGAAGAGGAGAACAAATTGAAGAAATGACCTTAAATCTTTGTGTACTGACTCCTAATCGAATGATTTGGGATTCCGAAGTGAAAGAAATTATTTTATCTACTAATAGTGGACAGATTGGGGTATTACCAAATCATGCCCCCATTGCCACGGCTGTAGATATAGGTCTTTTGAGAATACGGCTAAACGACCGATGGTTAACGGTGGCTCTTATGGGCGGTTTTGCTAGAATAAGTAATAATGAGATCACCATTTTAGGAAATGGTGCGGAAATTAGTACTGACATTGATCCACAAGAAGCTCAACAAACTCTTGAAATAGCTG